ATTAGAGTTCGAATGAAAACCACGCGATTGCAGGTAATGCCATAATTTTTTATTTTGTGAGGATCAATCAAATAAGGTTTTCCAAAATATTCTAAAAAAACATAGTATAGAAAAGATATCCAAAATGATATAGAAATCACTATCCTATCCTACCCTTAGTTTTTATTTCCTTAATTTAATTAATTGTATTTCGTTTGATTAGGGTAAAGTTCCTTAAAAACCTCTGCTTTTTTTAAAATATCCTGAACAGTTCCTGTAGGCTGAGCGCCTTTTTCAAGGAAATAGAGAATCGCGGGAACGTTTAAATAAGTTTGATTCTTGATCGGATCATAAAAACCCACTTTCCGAAGATCTCTTCCTTCTCTTCGGGATCGAACATCAATTGCAACGATTCGGTAGACGGCTCATCGGGATAGATGTAGATGAAAAAGAACCCCCCCCTAGAACCGTATAGGAAGTTTTCTCCTCGTACGGCTCGAGAAAAAAATGATTAGAAGTTTTGTCTATGGATAAAATTAGAATAAATAGAAAAGGAATCCGTAAAATAAATGAGTCTATAATTTAACTCATAGTCATTTTTTTAGCTTCCTGAAAAAAATCATTTGTACTCATAACTCAAGTTCAATAATTCTCAAATATCTTAAAGATTTTTCTTTAAGATATTTTTTTTATTGAGTGGTCTTTAACCCCCTTTTTTTGTCTCGTTTAAAATCTATTTTTATTCTTTATTCGGATCCGTGAGACAATTGAAGTGGTGTTTCCTTGTTCTGGGATCCTTTATCTTTGTTTTAAATCATTGGGTTTAGACATTACTTCGGTGCTTCTTAATCCTTTCAAAATGGTAGCAACATACCCCTTTTGTGATTTCTTTCTATTAAAGAATCATACGGTTGATTCGTGCGCGATACACTGTGGATCGAAAAAGTTTTAGCCCTTCCAACAAAAATTTTTTTAATTGAAATTTTGCTAGAATCAGATCCTTTCGATTTCTATATCGAAGATATACTTACGAAGTTGTTCCAATTTATTGATTGGCATTAACCCTAGATCGTTGCCCCTGAGAAATTAATAAATACTTTCTACCCGAGCTCCATCATGCACTATTTACATTACAACCCAATAAAAAAAGAGGGGTTCTAGTAGAATAGAACAAACGACGTCGAGCCAAGAGCACTTTCATTCCTATATAAAATGGTGGTAAGAATCCACGCCGGATCGTGTCCTTCAAGTCGCACGTTGCTTTCTACCACATCGTTTTAAACGAAGTTTTACCATAACATTCCTCTAATTTGGAACCAGTATGGAATTGATTCAATTATGGAATCATGAATAGTCATTGGTTCGCTCGGTACATAGACATAGTCATTTCTATTTTTTCTTATCTATCTACATAGATAATAAAGATTTTTCTGAAGAAATATTAGCAAGACCCCGGCTTTTTTTGTATGAATGGAACATTTTTCTATAAATATCGATCTCAAAAAAATATCTAACAGAAATATCCAGAAATCTAATCTAAATATAGAAATAACATAACTAACAGAAATCGCAGGAATAAATAAATTATATTTGACTCTGCCTCTTCAAGTTACTCAATAAGATAGACTGACCCATTTACAACTTCCCAAAGATTCAATCCATAAGGAATCATTACAAATCTTGCTACTTGAAAAAGTTTCCTACTTCTGCATCATTATTTGAATCAAGTTTTGCAGTAAAGACTCCATTTTATTATCATAAGAAAGAAAAATATTTTCTAATGGAATTGTCAATGATGTAAAGCAAATAAGCTAAATAGATCGAACAATAAAAAGAAATATTATTGTTAAATATTTCAATTTTAATATTTTAGGGATGCTAATTATTTTTCACAAAAATAGAAAGACTATTGTGACTGAAATAGGATAACAATACATACCTATAAACTAAGCACTTCCTCGTTTTATATGTATTTTCATATTTTGTTTAGCCTGAGATTAAGTAATCTTTCTGGAACTGTGATCTAGGTCTCATCTTATCTTTATCTGAATCAGAAAAGGTTTCAGTTATCAGTTACTTTTGCATTTGCATGTCATTTGAACTCGATTTAGTTCAGTTTGTGAAAAACTTAGATATGATTCCGAAAAGAATAATTCAAAATTTAAAAAAGAAAGAGGAATAATATTCTATCCAATATTAGACCTTTAAACAGAACCTTGTTGAACAAAAAAGAAGTATTCAGATACAACGGATATGCTCTGGGACGGAAGGATTCGAACCTCCGAATAGCGGGATCAAAACCCGTTGCCTTACCGCTTGGCTACGCCCCATTTCTACTTTTATTGGACACTAATACTAATAAAGAATAATATTGGTATTAAGTGTTCGTCAATTCCAGCCCAAACTATCTATAGAAAATCTTTATTCTTTATAGAATCTATTATAGATTCGTGCTAGGATTTTGACATGTGTATATCTAGAATTCAACTGAATTTATTGATCATTACATATAATTCAATTAAGATATTGTATGAAAGTATGATTTCTTCTATTCTCCTTTGAGAATTGGAGGATTTTTGATTGAACGGAAAAAGAAGGATTTTTTTGTCTACCCTACTTTCTTTATTTTTCCTTATATCAATAACTCAATCAAAATGCAATTATCTCGACGAAAAAAATGTCTGTTATGCTTAATATCTTTAGTTTGATCTGTCTTAATTCTGCCCTTTATCCGAGTAGTCTTTTCTTCGCCAAATTGCCCGAAGCCTATGCTTTTTTGAATCCAATCGTAGATGTCATGCCAGTCATACCCCTGTTCTTTTTTCTTTTAGCCTTTGTTTGGCAAGCTGCTGTAAGTTTTCGATAAGATCTTTAATACTATCCTAGAAAATTCATGATTTATTCGATAAAAATTATAACAATTGATAAGATCAAATAAGTCTGACAGTATGAACCTTCGATTCAAACAGTGAAATTATCGGATAGCCGCGAGAAACCCGGCTCGCCGCATTTCCCGATTTTAATCCTTTTTATGGTGAAATACCTTATTAGCTTAGGGTCCCTTACAATAATTAGCTTAGGGTCCCTTACAATAGCTAATTATGGGTATGAAAGTGATTTGTGGTAATTAAAGACTCTTATTATATTACAAATTGAAATGAAATTTCATTTTAACTTCATTTGAATTTCTGAACATTCTTTTCTATTTCTAGAATTTTTTTTCTTGGTGTCAAAATAGGATATGTGATATAAAAATGGAGGATCTATTATCTTTTCTCGTTTTTCTTTTTCAAAAAATGATCTTGGAGGTTGTGTAATGCTTACTCTCAAACTTTTCGTTTACACAGTAGTAATATTCTTTGTTTCTCTCTTCATCTTTGGATTCCTATCCAATGATCCAGGACGTAATCCAGGACGTGAAGAATAAAATAAAAATTTAGTTTTTCTTGCTTGATTTTACAATTTTCTTTCAATTTTATTTTATCTATTCCACACGTTTAACTAGGAAAAAATAAAAAGGGGGTTTGCGAAAATTGAAAGAAAAAAATAGAAAGTCATCAACGGAAACGGAAAGAGAGGGATTCGAACCCTCGGTACGAATAACTCGTACAACGGATTAGCAATCCGCCGCTTTCGTCCACTCAGCCATCTCTCCCAATTGAAAAAGATAATTACTATGTTACATTACACATCAAGTAAGGATTAAAGAAAGTATTTCTTTCACATTCTTTATCGTTATTATATAATTAGCAATTCCATTTAGATGCTCGAAAGATCCAAATAGAAAGATAAATAAAGAAGACCTTCTTGCTTTTATTTTGTTCGAGGTGCCTTTTGGACCTGGCCCGGTCAATACCCAGCCGGGCCTTTTTTTGTTCCAACGAATTCCTTTTATTTATAGGCAACATACTCTAAATACTTGGTATCTGTGTAAAAATTTCCGTTCTGGGGTTTACATATACTTCTAATTTTTGTTATAATGGAAATGGAGAATGGTTTTTGATTCAAAAGAATCAATTAAGGATGTATCAATTTGTATTTTCTTATGTCATTAGGCAAACCAAATTTTATATTCAAATCTAAGAATAATTCACGAATTCTCAGTCAACGAATAGTGAATGGTTCCTGTTTGTCATAAATTTTAGCTTTTTTGAGTCAAAATAGAATTTGATTTTTCAATAGAAAAGTGAGTGGAAGTTTTTCGGCATTGTGTGTTTTGAGATACTATACAATCAATCAAATCAAAGGGGTAAATAAAACACAATCAAAAGGGGAAAAAGGGTTTATTTTATAATTTTTTTATATTTAAGGATGAAAAAGGCGATGCAAGTACAATAAACTAAAGTTTAGTAATCCAACGGTAATTTTTTATCCTGTTGTGTATCGTTTTGGCGGCATGGCCGAGTGGTAAGGCGGGGGACTGCAAATCCTTTTTCCCCAGTTCAAATCCGGGTGCCGCCTCATCAACAAATGAATAGAAATATCTTATTCTGCTCTGCTGATATAACTAAACCCAATTTTCCCCAGCAGAACAGAATAAGGGGACTGTTGATACTTGGTTGATTCTAAACATCTGTTCTGGTAATTTTGTAAAAGATTGGAAATCTTTGAATATAAAAAGATTATAAAGGTCGAAGCAAGACTTTCCGATTCCCTTCTACTGCTATACTCATTGGGTCTTGAATTACATTGGATAGCCGGGGGATAATTCAACTACTAGTTAGGGAATTTCTATACTGTAATCTACATATATAGACTCGCGAGAATCTCTGAGTGTTCAGGCATTCAATCACTATTAGATTGAGATTGCATAGATTTTTTATAGAAAAGAAAAAGTAAAAAAAAAAAAAAATCATTTTTTTTTTTCACCCCTCGTCAAGAGTATAATATACTATCTCCCAACTCCTTCAGATAGACAATCGCGAAGGGGTACGGATTAAATATCAATATCAAATAGGAAATAAAAGTATGTAATAGATAGCAATTGATCTATTTTTACTTTGAAGGGCAAGAAAAAAAGGAAAGGGCTCTCTTTATTACTGGACGTTCCATTCCATTAGTAACATTCCTTTGTAGTGTCATTGTGTATTTTACTTGTGTTTAGTCTTTCCCCATTAGAAATCATATAGGAATTTTTGAAATGGGTTTATTTGATTGGTTCATCAATAGTGTTTGGTCAGAATCCCTTTTTGACTCTGGACCATTCATTCTACTATTATTAGTGAGCAATAATGGAATAATTCTATCATAGAGATAAGGGACATAATTCACATGGATATAGTAAGTCTCGCTTGGGCTGCTTTAATGGTAGTCTTTACATTTTCCCTTTCACTCGTAGTATGGGGAAGAAGTGGACTTTAAAAGCACTCCTAATTTAGTTGAGGAATGAAACGCTATCAATTCTTTTATAGATCGTTCCGTAACGCATTTTTTATTTGAATTGAAATAATTTTGAAATAAAAATATCTTCATTTCGAAATTCCATTGGATTCTAGTGGAGAAATGTATTCTATAACAGTAAAACGATTATTTCAGATTCATCGGAATAAATAGATGTATCAAAGAAATAGAATTGGGTCCTACGTCAATTCTATATATGGATTAATAACTACATATATTGAAGATAGAAGATAATAGAGTATACCAACTCTATTTACAACTTTATACACTACTATAACATAACACTACTAGAGAGTATGGTAAGTAAGAAATAAATTTCTTACTTACCATACTCTCGGATCTCATAGAATACCGCGGATTATAGCCCCTTGATTTCATTTAAGACGCAAAAATAGAATACTTTTCATTTGATTTCTTCAACTATTGATAAGAATTCAGAAGTCAAGTTTCATTTAAAGTAATTAATTGTTTTGACTAACTGTTTTTACGTAAATTATAAGTAGAAAAGCAGTAGGAACTAAAATGAACAGTGCAGTAGCAATAAATGCAAGAATATTTACTTCCATAATCTCATCGTTTTTTTATTTCACAATAACTCGGGATTTAATCCCATAGAGATGATAAATCTTTCACCTGTCAATTCAATGAATGCATTACCTATCGATGATCTTGAATCGGATCAATATCATGAATAACAATATCTGAGCTATTAAATTAATTCGTCGTCGAGAATTGAATAGTATAACATACGAAGATCTTTTATCCATACCGAATCCAAGATTGGATTCCCGGACCAATAAAAAACTCCTTTATTTATCCTTATTTTCTCTTCTTTCTTTTTAGGTCTTCCTTGTAGAACCATCAAATGAAGTCTCATCTAACCACACGTCTGTTTCCATTAACTACAAAACCCCAACAAACAATACAAGCGAAGTGGAAAAAGAGAAGAATTAGGTTCTAAATTTTAATGATCCAATTTTCTTTGTCTTCCAAAGAAGTATGAGAAAAATGAGTCGCGGGAGAAAAATGGAATATTCTATCAACTTCACTATTTTAGTTATTTTCCTTTTTGTTTAGGGTTTGTTCTTTCTTCGACAGAATCCTGAAAAAAAGAGGGGAAACCCCTTCGGAATTCAATTATGCTCCCCTTCTTTCACAGAAAATAAAGAAGAAAATAAAGAGGCGAATTGATGTACTTATTGGATCCGTCGGGACTGACGGGGCTCGAACCCGTAACGTCCGCCTTGACAGGGCGGTGCTCTAGCCTATTGAACTACAATCCCAGGGAAATAAGAAGAGATCTAGCAGAAAATTTGGATAGGTATTTCTTAAGAACAAGAGGGTTCTACCATCTGATAGTAGGTTGCCAAATTGTTGGGCCGAGCTGGATTTGAACCAGCGTAGACATATTGTCAACGAATTTACAGTCCGTCCCCATTAACCACTCGGGCATCGACCCAACGCCTAATTCATTTTAGACGTTCCATAATCAACTTCCTTTCATCTCCCAGGCAGACTTGACAAATAAATAGAAATATCAAATGATATAAAATATGAAGTCCTTCTAAGTAGACTAATAGAAGGACTTGACAAACAGGGATCACTTGATATAAAATCCCACTCCTACTCCTATAGTCTTCCTATAGTCTTGAGTGTTGTTACACCCCCAGAGGGACTTGAACCCTCGTTTTCTCCGTGAAAGAGAGAGGTCGTAACCACTGGACCATAGGGGCCTATGGCCACCTTGATCTAGAAATAAACTAGAAGCAGAAATACTAGGTCCCGAGGGCCAACCACCCTTAGGAAATAAAAAAGCAATATAAACACATATAGTAGAATCTTTATCTCTATCATTCACAAAGCTGGGTTGGATCCCCAAGATCCTTTCCTTCGCATTGGATTTTAGTTGCTTTACCAAAATATTATTTGGCCGGTCAAATTATTCAAATTCACCTAAGCCATATGAAATTATATTGAGCCCTAAGTCATACGTCAATTGACGACAGGAGGACAATAAAAGAAGAGAGAAGACGCAGATATAGATTAGGTATATCCGCATGTTAATGTTAATAAATACAACATTCATATAGTTTTCTGGTATTCAATATTCAAGTCGATTAG